ATCCATCCATCCTTTTTTTGATATTTATTTTCATATTCATATCTATCTATCTATAGATAGAGATAGAATTTCAATTCCATATATGGAATGTACATAACATAGGGTCCGTATTTTTTTCTTTGTTTTATCTATTTGATTTGCATTGGTTCCAATCAATCTGAAATAATCAAAAAGCAACTCTTATTCTTCTGATTTCCATTTTTAGATTTCTTATTCTTTTCAGAATCGCGGTATCCTATTAAATGATAATAATAATAAAATAATAAATAAAGTAATCTTTTTAGCATTCCGAAAAAGTAATTGATTAAATAATTGACAGATGATCCGGGGGTTCTATGAAAAACTTTTTCATATTTCCAAAAAATTGGTGGTAATCAGTTCATCGAAGACGTTTTAACACCAAAGTAAGATAGACAACTTAAAAAATAAGAAAAAATAAGTAAGATAGACAACTTACTTCATTTTTTTTTTTCATTTTATGCCTATTGGTATACCAAAAGTACCGTTTCGAGTTCCTGGAGACGATGAAGCATCTTGGATTGACCTATACAATCGACTTTATCAAGAAAGACTACTTTTTTTAGGTCAAGAAGTCAACAGTGAAATCTCAAACCAACTTGTTGGCCTTATGATATATCTCAGTCTAGAGGACAACAACAAAGATTTGTATCTTTTGATAAATTCTCCGGGCGGAGAGGTAATATCCGGAATGGGTATTTTTGATACTATGCAACTTATAGAAGCAGAAGTACAGACAGTATGCGTAGGATTAGCCGCTTCAATGGGATCTCTTCTTTTGGTAGGAGGCGAAATTACCAAACGTCTAGCATTCCCTCGCGCTTGGCGCCAATGATTCTTTTTTCTAGAAAAGAAAAAAAAAGAAGACTATGCCTGCGCCAATATTAAGTAATAATAGCATGGCACTTCGAGTTCGATATGCAAAAATGATTTTTTTAAAAACCATTCGATTATATATCGAAAGAGTAGTATGAAAAAGGGGTATTTACGATTTTATCCGATCTATCAGGAGCCTCTTTCAGTGTCACAAACTTTTTTTGTTTTCCGTTTTCACACCGGAAAACTTTTAACAATATTTATTTTATGAAAGAATAAAAAAAACAATATTTCTTATAACTATTTGAAAAAAAAAGAAACTTTTGGATTGCTGAATAACAGACGAGACGAAATAAGAAAGTAAGGGAATCATCATAGTATTTTTAAAATATTCTCAAACAAAAAGCAAGGGTGGTTATTGGATCATTTACTGATCTGGGTCTGATAGACCCAGTATATTTTCTATTTCTTCGATGGAAGGTAAAAATCAATTCCATATCATAGTAGAGCCGTATGCAATATGCAAAAGATGCCTGTACGGTTGTTCAATTCTATATTTGTTTGTTTTTTTCTTATTTATATCCCTCGCCTTATTGTGCGAGATTAGGGGAAACCTTTATTATGTTATATTCTCAGGGTAATGATCCATCAACCTGCTAGTTCTTTTTATGAGGGACAAACAGCAGAATGTGTGCTGGAAGCGGATGAATTACTGAAAATGCGAAAAACTATGACAACGATTTATGCACAAAGAACGGGCAAACCTTCATGGCAGATATACAAAGACATGGAAAGGGATCTTTATATGTCAGCAGAAGAAGCCCAAGCCTACGGAATTATTGATATGGTAGCCGATTCTTTGTGAATAAATATAAAATGAGCAGAAAGGATTCCTCATAAATACACGATTTGAGATTTTCTTTTCTCTTTTTAATCTTCTTACCAACCAGATTGAAATAATTAATAGATTAATAGAATCTAAATAATTCATAATCATCGGGTTAGGATTGATCTAAACCAGCTCATTATGTATATGACTGACCATGCCAACTATAAAACAACTTATTAGAAACACAAGACAGCCAATCCGAAATGTCACAAAATCTCCCGCTCTTCGGGGATGCCCTCAGCGTCGAGGAACCTGTACTAGGGTGTATGTGCGACTCGTTTAGATCATATACCAAAAAAAAGAAAGAAATTTTTATGGAAGAATTCCATTCACACTATCTTAACTTACAAAAAATCTATAAAAAATCTATTCTATTAATAAGAATTATATATATATAATTCGATTGTGTATCAAATTTATGATTTCGATTGGTGCAAACCGAATCACCTCAATTTGCAATTGAAGATGAAAAAGACTTTCCCATTGGTAACAAAAGGTTATCCATTAAGCGGGAAAAATCCTATTTCAAATAAAGAAAAATTATGTCCTAAATTTTGCAAGAACGGACTAAGAGGGTCAACTACCCAGGTAATCTTCATACTTAAATACCGTTACTGTATAGATAGATTTCGTTGTGAAAGACCTATTACTAGATATTTCATGGGTAGAGCCCATGAGTGTGAACTGTACAAGTTAACAATAACATTCATTAAATGAAGATTCAATGAAGGAAGGGGCTCCGGTGTATAGAGAGGACCTCACCGTTTAAAAAGTAATCATAGAAACGATGGAACCCACCATTTCTTTATCTATTTCTATTTAATTTACTATGTTTTTTTAATACCTAGTATCAATACAATTTATTATTTCGAGGTTAAATGCTTAGAAAAAAAGAAAAAAATCGTGGTTGGGAAGGTTATAGTAGCAAAAGCCATTGGAATTTTTTTTTTATACATTGGAAGAATCCATTTTTGTTATTAATAGACTAGGAAGTAGAAAAGAATAACTGAAAGAAAAAAAATCAAATAGTTATTCATCAAAGTCTCATTTATTCAATGACCAGAATTAAAAGAGGATATATCGCTCGAAAACGGAGGACAAGATTTCGTTTATTTACATCAAGCTTTCGCGGAGCTCATTCAAGACTTACTCGAACTATTCAGCAACAGAGAATAAAAGCTTTGGTTTCGGCTCATCGGGATAGAGATAGGAAAAAAAGAGATTTTCGAGGTTTGTGGATCAGTCGAATAAATGCAATAATTGGCGAGAATAAAAAAAAAAGATACTATATTTTTAGTAATTTAATGTATAATCTATACAAGAAGCAATTGCTTCTTAATCGTAAAATACTTGCACAAATAGCTATATTAAAAGAGAATTGTCTTTTTATGATTGCCAACGAGACGAGATCATAAAAATAAAAATTCCCCGGAGACTGAACTCCGGGAAGGTGGTAGAATAGAAAAGATTTGTATGATAAAATAGAATTCATATAATAAAGTCATCAAAATAAATGAACAACCACGCTCAATAAAAAAAAAAAGATTTATTCTTCTTCACCGATTATCTTTTTTCTTACAACGCAACAACCCCAATTGGATTGTCGTAGTTTTCGAACTAAATATCAATCCACATTTAATTTGAGTTTAGATTCCAATTTGAAGTCAATTGAAGAGTCACTCTATTTTTTTGTTTTTTTAAGAACAGTAGTCGTAGTTCTAGTGGTCGACTCACTTTTTTCAAATTCTTGTTTTTCATTATTAACAAAAGGTAACGAAGATAAAATACGAGCTTGTTTTATAGCAATAGTAATTAATCGTTGTTGTTTTAAGGTCAATCTATTCACGCGTCTAGATAATATTTTTCCTTGTTGACTAATAAATCGATAAAGTAAAATCATGTTTTTATAATCAATTCGATCCCCCGATTGGATCGGGGACAAACGCCTACGAAAAGATCGCTTGGATTTAAGAAAGAGTCGCTTAGATTTATCCATGGTTTGTTTATTCCTATCCCGAAAATCCCATTTCTTATAAAAAAAAGGATTTTGTTTTATTTATATTTTTTTTTAATATCTGTTGTTATATAATTTTTTAATATATGTTGTTATATAATATATAATGAAATATATGCTATATAATGTTATATGTATATAATTTCATGTTATATATAATTTATATGTTTATAGATATCTAATTTATAGAATGTTATATATAATTTATATGTTATATATATAATTTATATGTTTATAGATATCTAATTTATAGAATATATCTGAAATATCATTTTTCATCTACCTTGGAAGGGTGACACACAAGCGATCCTTTTTCTCTATTTCTTTATCTCTGCGTGAATCGTATGTTTGCAACAAAAGGGACAGAATTTTCTCAATTCCAATCGACTAGGCGTATTGTGTCGATTCTTTTGAGTAATATATCTGGAAATACCCGTTGATTTCTTATTAACACTCTTTTGATCACAACTGGTACATTCCAAAATAACAGTTATTCGGATATCTTTACCCTTAGCCATGAACCTCCTTTGGTTTTTTTATTCACTTAACTCTTCTATTTTCTTAACTCTTCTATTTTAAGATTCGAAGCGAAGAAGAAAAAAGGAACGAAAAAAAGTAGAAGTTGATAATTCAAAATCAAATTATGAAAGATTTTGTTCCAATTAATTTTATATAGTACAGTAATAATTAAGTAATACAATGATTTCGAACCGCAGTACAGTATTTCATTTTTCATTTAAGTATCTTGTATGAGATTATTGCCCCTGCCCTAGCATTCCATTTCCATTTCTGGTCTCACTCTATTATTAATCAATGGAATTGAATTAATAATTCAATTCCATTGAAACCTGGTAAAAATTCCGAGTTTCACTGAGGCCAAATCCACCTTTCTTCTTTTTCTAACTTATTCGATTTCTAATTATCAAAAATAAAGAAATAAAGAAGAGAGAATTAATCACAGATATTTGATTGGATCTCTAATCTTCGTCACCCCTTCCCGTGCCAATAACTAGAATGAAAAAAAGGGGAATATCAATGCATCCGGGAATAAACGATTGATTTCTATCAAGATACCCGCTAAAACCCCGAACCATAGAGTACTTACCACTGGTGCCACAGAGAGATATGTTTTTAGATCTCGCATTTCAAATCCTCCTTCTTTTTTTCTTGTAATTTGTAATACATAATTACATATAGGAATATGATCAAATGTTTATTTTATTAATAACCACTTGCATTTGTCGGGAGAAGTCCCAATTCAAATTGAATTGTACAACGATTCATTAGATATTTTCTTTTTTTTTATAGAGTATTCTTTTTATTTTATTTAATTATATTATTCTGAATATTATTATTTAATATTATTATAATTATTATTAATAATAATATATTTAATAATAATAATATTCTATATAACTATATTCTATTATTTTATTCTATTATGAATTCTATTATATTAATAGAATATTTTTCATATTTTATATTATAGGATATGAAACTAAAAAAAAGAAAAAAATGGCAGGATATAATATGATATATATATAACGGAAATAATGTGGAAAACAAGACAAAGATTCTTTACAATGACACTGGAAACCAATAGAAAGGGATGTAGCGCAGCTTGGTAGCGCGTTTGTTTTGGGTACAAAATGTCACGGGTTCAAATCCTGTCATCCCTATCCCTAACTATTAGTTATGGTATGAGCAGTAACAAGAGATCAATTGAGACCAATTCCAATTGGACATACTCACTCAATATCAATAGTTATCCATAGTTATATATAACTATGGATAACTATTGATAAAGTTAGTATATGCATGCAAGATGTATTGGCATCACATAAAATTCTTTATGAAAATAAAGCGCTCTTAGTTCAGTTCGGTAGAACGCGGGTCTCCAAAACCCGATGTCGTAGGTTCAAATCCTACAGAGCGTGATTCCATTCTTGTTAGATTGAGAATGACACTGAAATAATGGAATAACAGTCTAATCTAAAGTGTGAATTTGACCTCCTGTGAATTATGATTAAAACAACGAAATAGGAGGTCAATAAACAAAAGAGATGTTACTTAATCAAAGGTCCAACTGATCACCACGTCGGTATTGTAAATATGCAGTTACAAATAATCCAGCCAAAGTAATAGGAATTAGACCTAACACGATTCCAAATAGAAAAACTTCAATCATTTGAATTTGTTTGAAAGGAAAAAAGGGGGGGGTAATATCTATCCTTAAAAATGAATCTGTATTGACCATGAATCTCAATGACCAAGAATTGGCAATTGACATGATAAGGAATTATAGAATATCTAGAATATCCCAAAATTTCCAATTCATTTCAAAATTTCAAATCAAATAAGTCGTATCTTATTCAGACTGATAAATAGACCTGAGGTTATAGTTAAAACCGCTAGTAGAAAACCGAAATAACTAGTTATAGTGGGCATAAGGAAACTAAATGAAATATGTTCTTTTTATACATATGTTTATAAAGCACTTCCCTAAGTTTCCATTTTTGAGAGAAAAATAGGAAAATAAGCAAAAAATACCACTTGAAAGATACAATTGAAAATAATTGATTCATTAATCAATTATTACGGACGAACAAAAAGAAAAAATATAGTTACATAGGTAAGAAATCAATTCATCATCTGTGACATCTACCCATTCTGTGATTCCAAATCAACAGATTTTTTGAACAACTCGTGAGTTGAGTAAACTAATCTGTTGAAAATATTTTTATTTTATTTCGATTCGAATAATTTTTATTTTATTTGGATTCGAATAATTTTTATTTTTTTTTTCTATTAGAATATAGAATATTTCTATTTATTATTTATATTCTTATTCTATTCTATAGAATTCTGTTCTATTTATATTCGAAATTCTTTTCTATTTATATTAGAAATAGAATAGAATCTATTTAATATAATCTATTTATATTAGAAATAGAATAAAAGAAAATAAATAATAAAAGAATTCAAATAATTTTGAATATTAAAACAAAAATCAAGAATAAAAGCTTTGTTGTTTAACTTCATTCAACTTTGAATTAATATGGAATAAAATAGGAAAAATATCTATGTTGACCCCCCTTTTTTTATTGTATCGAATTTGTTCTATTTTCATTTTTTATTTTAGAACAAAAGAAAAGAGTGACCTTAGAATGCCCTTTACTTCTTGACTTTGATTTTAACTTATTACATTTCGTAATGTGTTCCATTCTTCTAATATCTAGAACGAAAAGAAAAAGGGATCAGATCACTCGAAACTAGGGTTCCCCAGTTTTTTTGTCTTTTCATCCTATTTCATTTTAATATAAATCTCTATCCTTGTAATTAAGCCAAGAAAGAGCCTTAGCCTTTTTGTGTCTAATACAAGAACAACTAATCTTATTTTGAAGAAAAATGGGATTAGTTGTTCTTTTTAGTATCTATTACTGCTATTATTGTTACTTGTTACTGGACGACTAACCAATTCAATTCTTTAAAATGAAAAAGAGGGGGTTCTAACAAAAAACATCTTCGACAACCACAAAAAGTATATTTCTAGATTTCGCATCGAATTGAATTGTAGAAATAGAATAATTTCCTTCATGAATTATTAGAAACCAATTCGTCCGATTCACATTTTAATTGATCCTCAGTTTCTAGTCCGAAGCTAATAATGAATGTGGCGAACCCTCATCTTATACTCTCAAACTTTGAGGAATTTTCTATTCAGTACATCGAAACAACCAACAAGGAAAAAAGAAAGAAATTA